TGTAATCCAATACACAAATCAATCGGTTCCGTCAGATTAGCTATATGTTGTGTTGTGTCAACTATTTCCACGGAAGGTGGTGAGATGATATCTTGAGCGGTTACGTATTTAGGGCCCTTGACGCAAATGGATGCGTCTCGAACTCCATGTATATTACTTCTCAATACAATTTCTTTCAAATTTAGTAAAATTTCATGTACCGATTCTTCAATACCTACTATCGTAGAATATTCATGTGGCACCTTCTCAGATTTTGCACATGTGATACATGTTCCTTCTATTTCTCCAAGTAAAGCCCTTCGCATGGCAATACCCATGGTATCGGCTTGACCTTTCATAAGTGGGCACAGAATGAAACGACCATAATAAAGACGATTACTATCTATTCTTGATTCAACACACCTCCACTGCAGTGTTCGAGTGGATCCTACTACTTCCTCTCGAACCATACTATAATAATACTATTATTAGATCAGATCATTGAATCATTTATTTCTCTTGAAATCCTTTTTTATTATTTCTACACACGTCTTTTTTTAGGAGGTCGACATCCATTATGTGGCATAGGTGTTACATCACGTACGAAACTTAGTCGTATACCACTTCTACAAATGGCTCGTAATGCTGCGTCTCTTCCAAGTCCAGGACCCTTTATCATAACTCCTGCTCGTTGCATACCCTGATCAACTACAGTACGAATAGCATTTACTGCTGCTGCTTGAGCAGCGTAGGGTGTCCCTCTTCTTGGGCCTTTGAATCCAGAAGTACCAGCGGAGGCCCAAGAAACCACTCGACCTCGTACATCTGTAATAGTTACAATAGTATTGTTCAAACTTGCTTGAACATGAATAATTCCTTTTGGTATTCTACGTCCATTCTTACGTGAACCAATACGCCCATTCCTACGTGAACCAATTCTTGGTATAGCTTTTGTCATATTTTATCATCTCATAACTATGAGTCAGAAATATACAGAAAGAAAAGATACGGAAATATCCATTTCATGTTAAAAGAAATCCCCCTTTTGTTCTTCCTTTATTTTAAAAAGTTTTTTTTTTAAGGGTTATCCTTGTCTCTGTTTATGTCTCGGATTGGAACAAATCACTATAATTCGTCCGCGCCGACGGATCAGTCGGCATTTTTCACAAATTTTACGAACGGAAGCCCGCATTTTCATATTTATTATTCCTTACCTTAATGTTGAATCTATTCCTTCGAAGAAAATAAGTCTCTTGCATTTTTTTAATTGTATCGTCATGAAAATGAAAGGAATGCTTAAAAAATTATCTAATCGTTCGAATCTTTGTTTCGAAGTCTATAAATTATACGTCCCCTGGTTGAATCATAACGACTTACTTCAATTTTGACTCTATCCCCCGGTAGTATCCGTATAAAACTACGGCGGATCCTTCCCGAAATATAACCTAGAATTACATCTTCATTATCTAAGCGGACCCGGAACATACCGTTGGGAAGTGATTCAGTAATTAAACCTTCATGAATCAATTTTTGTTCTTTCATTCCAGGTAAGCTCCTTGAAGTATCAACTAATGGAGGAAAAGTTATATAATTCACTTTTCTTCTCTATAAAATAGGAAGTTAGAGATAAAATTAGGATACCGGAGGAGGAGGATCACCAAATATATAACAAAAGTTCGCCTCCAATTTTTTCTCGTCGAGCTTCTCGATCCGTCATTATACCTTGAGAAGTGGAAAGAATTACAATTCCTATTCCACCTAAAATCTTAGGAATTTGTTGGTAGTTGGAATAAATTCGTAAACCAGGTCGGCTGATACGCTTTAAAATAGTTCTATGTATTCTTTTCCTAGTCTTTTTATTTTTATGTCGCAGAGTTAAAACCAAGAAATTTTTGTTACCTTCTTGATGTTTCCGAACGTTTTCAATAAAACCTTCTCGTAGAAGTATTTTCACAATATTTTCGGTAATATTAGTAGATGCTATTCGAATCGTTCCTTTTTTATCCATGTCAGCATTTCTTATAGAAGTTATTATATTGGAAATAGTGTCCCTACTCATGGCGAACTATAATTATTGGTGCCTTCTAATTTTGATATAATTAACATGTTCTCTTTTTTGTTTGTTTTATTTTCTTTCATTTTTTTGTTTATTTTGTTTAATTTTTAATATTATAAAAAAAGTATATGCGCGAGACACCATCTACTACTCTACTAAATTTGATCTATTTTAGATGTTCTGATATATCCTATTTTAGATGTTCTGATATATCATAGTCTCATTTAGTATTATTTATAATACCTCGGGAGCCAATGAAACTATTTTAGTAAAATTCAACTGTCTCAATTCCCGAGCGATCGCACCAAAAACCCGAGTTCCTTTTGGATTTCCTTCTTGATCAATGACAACCGCAGCATTGTCATCATATCGTATTATGATACCGTTGTCACGTTTGAGTTCTTTACAAGTACGTACAATTACAGCTCTAATAACTTCTGATCTTTCTAGTGGCATATTTGGCACTGCTTCTTTAATTACAGCAACAATAACGTCACCAATATGAGCATATCTATAATTACCAGCTCCTATGATTCGAATACACATCAATTTTCGGGCTCCGCTGTTATCCGCTACATTCAAAAGGGTTTGAGGTTGAATCATATCATTTTTTTGGAATCTGTTATTTTAATGGAAAGGATGAAGGAAAGAAAAAAAGAAATATTTTCTGTCCAGAAATAAATAAACTTGCAGTTGTTTTTTCATCCTCAATATACCATTTAGTTCTACATCTCCATCCTGACAAATTTAGTTCGTATAGGCATTTTGGACGCAGCTAGTGAAATAGCTGCTCTGGCTACAGTTTCAGATACTCCACCCATTTCATAAAGTATTCGACCTGGTTTAACAACGGATACCCAATATTCGGGGGATCCCTTCCCCGAACCCATACGTGTTTCTGCGGGTCTTACTGTAACAGGTTTGTCGGGAAATATGCGTACCCATATTTTTCCACCACGACGCACATATCGTGTCATTGCTCTTCGCCCTGCTTCTATTTGTCTAGCTGTGATCCAAGTGGGTTCGAGTGCTTTAAGAGCGTATCTGCCGAAACAAATATGATTGCCGCGACAAGATATTCCCTTCATTCTTCCTCTATGTTGTTTACGAAATCTGGTTCTTTTGGGGTTATAGTTGATGGTCATTTCTTAATTCGATCTCTACTGCAGAACTGGACACGAAAGTTTCCTTTCATCCAGCTCCTCGCGAATGAAAAGATTCACTAATATGACATATTACAGATACACATGGAAAAAATAATCCAAAAAGACATTTATCAATATTGAATTTGTTATATAGTATAGGAAGATATATGTACGGGATATATACAGATAGAATGTTTCTATTATGCATATTTATGGATTATAGATAATGTTTATAATGTTTTTTTTTTTATAATGATCCTTATTTTGACCCTTCTCAAATGATGCCAAAATATTGTAATGTAATCTAAAGTTTCGCGGGCGAATATTGACTCTTTGCTTTTTGTTATTTCTAGGTCAATCCATGACTTCTCGAAATAAATTCATTTTTTCTCGGTTCGTTCCGCCATCCCACCCAATGAATTATTCGGATTTGTTTTCAGTAGAATCCTATGCAGTCACAGGTTTCATCGTTCCTATAGCTTCTCTATTAATGGTTAAGTCTGAACTCTGCAATGGAGCTCCCCAAAAAAATTTCTCTTCTCGAGTCAATCTACTTAGTTTTTATTAACTCGAGGCTCTTTATTATTCATATCACTTTATTTTTTTATTATTTTATATTTATTCAGTTTTGATGCTTTATTACATTGCCTTTTATGAGGTAATTCATAGACCATCCATATTGGAATCATATATCATTGATATTTTTGTTCTTTCTTTCTCTCATCCTTCCATTTATCTACATCTCTTTATTTTTGCTTCACAACCCAACCCATAAATAAGATTATTTCCATAAATAAGATTTTTTATAGAAAAGATTTTAGTTGCAGTTGCTGCAACTATATGATTGATCCACTCATCTCATATAGTGACTGTTTCTTGGGATATTGATATTACGAAGCAATAAGTTAGTTATTAGTTTTTTTATTATACTTATTAAGTTAAGTTTAAGTAACTTATTAAGTTTAAGTAGGGGTCAGTCTTTTTTTTAATCCCAATTCTTAACTCTAAAGAAAAATTAACGAGTCACACACTAAGCATAGCAATTCTAACAAATGGTCAATCGAATTTTTATTCAACCTTATAGAATTGGAATTGCTCATTTTTGTTTGATTTAATGGAAAAAGAATGAACAAGTTTGTGATTTTTTGTTCTATCACTGAATAGAAAGGAAAGACAAATAAAAGTCTATTATTGCTCCTCCCAAAATATCCAAATTTTGATGCCTAATACTCCATAAATAGTTCGAATTGTATAGGAACAATGATCAATTTTAGCACGAATTGTTTGTAAGGGAACTCTCCCCTCTCTGATCCATTCGACACGTGCAATTTCTTTTCCGTTGATCCGCCCTGCAATTTGCACTTGAATTCCTTTTGTATCTGTTTGTTCAGCTAATTCAATAGCTTTTTTCATTGCCTTTCGGAATGAAACTCTATTTTTTAATTGTAAAGCTATATATTCCGCAAGAATATTAGGTTGCCCATAGGGTTTTTCCACTTTTGTAATAGCAATATTGAGTCTCCGGTTCACAGAATGCAATTTTTTTTGTATATTCACCTGTAATTCTTCGATGCTTCCTGTTTGGCCCTCTATTAAGAAATTAGGAAATCCAATATAGATTATGACCTGGATAAAATCGATCCTTTTTTTAATTTCTATTCGTGCAATTCCTTCGAAACCCGAGGATATTCTCCTATTTTTTTGTACATAGTTCTTAATACAATTCCTTATTTTTTCATCTTCTTGTAAACTTACAGAATAATTTTTTGGTTTCTCGAACCAAAAGGAATGATGATGTTGAGTTGTACCAAGTCTGAAAC